AATATGAAGAGAGAAACAAAGAATATAACTACAGTGTATACAAAAAGTTTGAGAGTAAGCATTACACAATCTCCAAGATCTTACTTTTTTTTTTTGAAAAAAAAAAAGAGAATAGATTCTCTATTTTTATACTAAATATCTAGATAGTTTTTTTGTGAGTGAACTCGAATCTAATTAAGTTCTTTCATTTAGAGAAAAGAGGATAAAACTGAGGAAATCAAATGATCCAGATTTAGTATGGCTACGAAAAAAATTAAATGTTTGAATTGAGAGTTCGTTCCTACGTCAAGATTTTTTGATCTTTTGAGTTGTTGGAAGAATCAAAATCGTGAATTTTTCTAAGACAGTATTAAGAATTTCATCGAAAACTTACAGCTGCTTGCCAAACAAAGGCTAAGAGAAGAAAGAAAAGAGGTATTACGGGCATAACATCTACGATTGGATTCAAAAAGGCGTAGGCCTCTGGCAATTTGGCGACTAAAAAAGTGCTTGAAAAAAGGGCCGAATTAAAACAAATACAGATCAAATTAAATATATTAAGCATAACAAAATTTGGTGTTCTTATGGATAATTTAATTTTGATTGAGTTATTAATATATTTTTTATATAAGGAAAAAAATAAATCAAGAAAGATAGTCTAAAAAGACTTTGTTGAACTTACTCAATCAAAAATCCTTTCATTCTCTTATGAGAATTAAAGAAATAATATTTTCATACAATATCTTAATTGAATTCTATGTAATGATCAATAAAGTAAGTTTGATTTGCTATCTACACATGTCAAAACTATAGCACCAATGTAATCTATATTGCATTTGGGCTAAAATTGAATTGACGAACAACCAATAGCAATATTACTCTTTTAGTAGTCTTGAATAAAAATAAAAATGGGGCGTAGCCAAGCGGTAAGGCAACGGGTTTTGGTCCCGCTATTCGGAGGTTCGAATCCTTCCGTCCCAGAGTCTAATCATTACGGAATCAATCTTCTATTGCTTTTGTACACCATCTTTCTCCTTCTGTTTAAAAATCCACTATTTTTTAAAAATAAAATATTGAAATAATAAAAAAAAAAGTTTATTCTTCTTTTTTTTTATTTCAACCGAAATTACAAAAAAATCTATTTGCTTTTTTAGTGATGTTAGGTAAGTAAGGTAGAACCATAGATTCTACGAGTTTGAATAAAAAAATATATATATATATATATATAGAAATATAGATTTCTATTCAAATTTAGATTTGACATATATACAATTTAATATGGGATTTATTTGAATTCTGACGGAACCTTTTCCGCGTAGATTCACTATTCCATTCATAGATAAAGAAAAAGTATAGATTACGATATACTGACTGAACTATGACTATTCATGATTCCATAATTGAATCAATTACACAAACTAGAGGAATGTTATGGTAAAACTTCGTTTAAAACGATGTGGTAGAAAGCAACGTGCGACTTGAATTGAAGGACATGATCTGCTGTGGATGTTTCGATCCGCCACCTTTTATATTAGGAATATAGGTGCTCTTGGCTCGACATTTTGTGTTCTATTTTACTAGAGTCCTACACCTTTTTGAATATAAAAAAGAGTACAGGATGGAGCTCGAGGAAAATAGAAAGTTTTTATTACTTTTACTTTCGAAGGAGTAAGGATCTAGGGTTAGTGCGAATCAATAAGTTGGAACAACTTCGTAAGTCTTTTTTTTTTATATTGAAAAAAAGCCCTTTCAAGTAATTTTACAATAGAAAAGGAAATTTTCTTAAAATTGTAAAATTCTTTGAATCAAAAGTCTATCGTGCGTGAATCAAGCGTTTGTATGATTCTTTGATAGAAAGAAAAGAAATCATAAACAAAATAAGGGGCTTGTTGCTGCCCTTTTTTAATAAAACGATTCAAGATCACCGAAGTAATGTCTAAACCCAAAGATTCAAAGTAAGGATAAAGAATTCTGAAACAAGGAAATCCAATTTTCAATTGTTTGAACAACTAGATCAGAATGAAGAATTAAAATTGATTCTAAAAAATGAGACAAACAAAAAAAGGGTTAGAGACTACTCAATAAAAAGAGTACTTAAGGATTCTCTGTTGAGATATTTGAGAGTTATTTAACTTGAGTTACGAGAGTACGAATGTTACGAACGCTTTTTATGAAAAAAATAGTTATGGTTTCAATACTGGCTAATTGATTTAATGTTTTTATTAATCTATTTAATATTTGAATTTTATAAAGAGAGTTAACTTCTACTCATTGCATTTTTGTCTCGAGCCGTACGAGGCCAAAGCCTCTTATACGTTTCTCGGGGGGGGGTATTATTCATATACATCTATCCCAATGAGCCGTTTATCGAATCGTTGCAATTGATGTTCGATCCCGAAGAGAAGGAAGAGATCTTCGGAAGGTGGGTTTTTATGATCCCATAACTAATGAAACTTATTTAAATCTTCCTGCTATTCTCGATTTCCTTAAAAAAGGTGCTCAACCAACAAGAACAGTTCATGATATTTCAAAGAAGGCAGGTATTTTTACGGAATTAAATCTTAATAAAATGAAATTGAATTAATGAAATATAAAAAAGAGGATGTGAAAGACTCATATATAGCTTGGTATCAAATTTTATCTACTCTTTTCTTTCCTCCTCTTTGGTTTCCATCATATTTATTTTGATTTATTAGAATTTCCATTTATTATTAGTATTCTTCCTAAAGGTACGAAAACTCAAAAATATCCTGCTAGCAACTACCATATTTTATAATAATAAACAAATTTATTAAAATAATTTTGGATCTATAGAAATTATCAATTTTGTATAAATACAAAATTTTATTGTATAGAAAATAATACTGTATAGAAAATAATATATTAATTCTGAATCATAATAGATATATTAAATCATAATATATATATTAATATATTACTAAATCATAATATATATATTAATATATTACTTTCTAAATATATATTATTATTTTTTATGAATAACTAAATATATATATAAATATTTGAGATTATCCTACTCGGCTTAGTTTTCATTCATTGTATAAACTAACAAACCACGGGGTGAAACTTTTTTATTTCTATTTTCTATTCTTTTCGCTATATTAAAAATTCACAATCATATTGACAACAGTGTATCGACCAAATATAATTCTCTCATAGAGAAATAGATCTATTTATCCCTGACGCACACATGACTGGATTTTTCTTTTTTTCTTTATTCTGGTTGTATCTACATATTTGCAGTACTTTCTTTTTTTTTTGGGGGGGGTTGCTAACTCAACGGTAGAGTACTCGGCTTTTAAGTGCGACTAGCATCTTTTACACATTTGTATGAAGAAAAGGATTCGTCCAGATCTGCGGTAGAGTTTGTAAGACCACGACTGATCCTGAAAGGAATGAACGGAAAAAATAGCATGTCGTATCAAGGGAGAATTCAGATAACAGTTTTTTTCTTTTCTGATCGGTACAACCTTGTTTTCGGTGTCGACAAAAAAAAAAAAAAAAAAGAATTCCAATTTGGGTCGAGTGAATAAATATAAATGGATGGATAAAAAACCAGTTTTCCTGATTCCAAGAAAAAAAAAAGAAACGAGCTTCCATTCGTAATTTGAAAAATTACCCGATCTAATTAAATGTTAAAACTAGATTAATGCCTAATACGGGTATGGGAAGGAATTTTTTTCTTGTGTGTTATTATCAATTTTTTTGTGAGTCCTAATTATTTTTTCCCTAGTCCGTTTGGGTTAGGTTGGAGATGGATGTGTAAAAGAAGCAGTATATTGATAAAAAAAATATATATATTTCCAAAATCAAAAGAGCGATTAGGTTAAAAAAATAAAGGATTTCTAATCATCTTGTTTTGTTATTCTATTCTATAATATAACGAACAGAAACCTATTAAAGATAGAGAATCCGGTTAGCAGTCTACCTGTTTATGAGGTATTTATTGCTTTTGTAATCTAATACCTTATTTTGACTGTATCGCACTATGTGTCATTTCAGAACTCAAAAAAATCAAGACTTTACTTTTAGTTAAAATCGAATTTCAATCCAAATGGAGAAATTTCAAGGATATTTAGAGTTCGATGGGGCTCGGCAACAGAGTTTTCTATATCCACTTTTCTTTCGGGAGTATATTTATGTACTTTCTTATGATCACGGTTTAAATAGATTAAATAGAAATCGCTCCATTTTTTTTGAAAATGCGGATTATGACAAAAAATATAGTTCACTAATTGTGAAACGCTTAATTTTGCGAATGTACGAACAGAATCGTTTGATTATTCCCACTAAGGATTTGAACACAAATCTGGGGCATACCAATCTTTTCTATTATCAAATGATATCTGTTTTATTTGCAGTGATTGTAGAAATTCCATTTTCCCTAAGGTTGGGATCCTCTTTCGAAGGAAAAATTTTGAAAAAATCTTACAATTTACAATCAATTCATTCCATATTTCCCTTTTTAGAAGACAAATTCTCACATTTTAATTATGTATTAGATGTACTAATACCTTACCCCATTCATCTAGAAATCTTGGTTCAAACCCTACGTTACCGGGTAAAAGATGCCTCTTCTTTGCATTTTTTTCGGTTCTGTCTATACGAGTATTGCAATTGGAAGAATTTTGATAGTAACAAAAAATCAATTTTGAATCCAAGATTTTTATTGTTCTTATATAATTCTCATGTATGTGAATACGAATCCATCTTTTTTTTTCTACGGAAGCAGTCTTCTCATTTACGATCAACATCTTATGAAGTCTTTTTTGAGCGAATTTTATTCTATGGAAAAATACAACATTTTTTAAAAGTCTTTGTTAATAATTTTCCGGCGATCTTAGGGTTGCTCAAGGATCCTTTCCTACATTATGTTAGATATCATGGAAAATACATTCTGGCAACAAAGGATACGCCGCTTCTGATGAATAAATGGAAATATTATTTTGTTAATTTATGGCAATGTTATTTTTCCGTATGGTTTCAATCGCAAAAGATTA